AAGAACGTTTGATAAAACTTTTCGATCCACGAATTTTGAGTATCCTACTTTCACGCGATTCGCAGGGTTCAACAAGCAATCGAGATTTCAATTTCACGATCAAAGGTGTAGTACTGCTTGCAGTAGCGGTCCTTCTATATCGTATTAACAGTCGAAATATGGTCGAAAGAAAAAATATCTATTTGAGGGGACTTCTTCCTATACCTATGAATTCCATTGGACCCAGAAATGATGCATCGGAAGAATCTTTTGGGTCTTCCAATATCAATAGGTTAATTGTTTCGCTCCTGTATCTTCCAAAAGGGAAAAAGATCTCTGAGAGTTGTTTCATGGATCCGAAAGAGAGTACTTTGGTTCTCCCAATAACGAAAAAGTGTATCATGCCTGAATCTAACTGGGGCTCGCGGTGGCGGAGGAACCAGATCGGAAAAGGGGGTTCTAGCCAATTGAAAGGATCTTCTGATCAATCCAGAGATCATTTTGATTCCATTAGTAATGAGGATTCGGAATATCACACATTGATCAATCAAAGAGAGATTCAACAACGAAAAGAAAGATCGATTCTTTGGGATCCTTCCTTTCTTCAAACGGAAGGAACAGAGATAGAATTAGACCGATTCCCGAAAGGCCTTTCTGAGGATTCCTCAATGTCCCGGCTATTCACGGAAGGTGAGAAGCCGATGAATAATCATCTGCTTCCGGAACAAATCGAAGAATTTATTGGGAATCCTACAAGATCAATTCGTTCTTTTTTCTCTGACAGGTGGTCAGAACTTCATCTGGGTTCAAATCCTACTGAGGGGTCCACTCGAGATCAGAAATTGTTGAAGAAACAACAAGATTTTTCTTTTGTCCTTTCCAGGAGATCGGAAAATCAAGAAATGGTTGATCTATTCCAGATAATTACGTATTTACAAAATACCGTCTCAATTCATCCTATTTTATCAGATCCGGGATGTGATATGGTTCCGAAGGATGAACCGGATATGGACAGTTCCAATAAGATTTCATTCTTAAACCAAAATTCATTTTTTGATTTATTTCATCTATTCCATGACCGGAACAGGGGAGGATACACGTTGCACCACGATGTTGAATCCGAAGAGAGATTTCAAGAAATGGCAGATCTATTAACTCTATCAATAACCGAGCCGGATCTGGTGTATCCTAAGGGATTGACCTTTTCTATTGATTCCTACGGATTGGATCCAAAAAAATTCTTGGATGGGGTATTCAACTCCAGGGATGAATTGAAAAACAAATCTTTATTGGTTCTACCCCCTATTTTTTATGAAGAGAATGAATCTTTTTATCAAAGGATCCGAAAAAAAGGGGTGCAGATCTCCTGCGGGAATGCTTTGGAAGATCCAAAACCAAAAAGAGTGGTATTTGCTAGCAACAAGATAATGAAGGCAGTTAATCAATCTAGATGGATCCAAAATCTGATTCAAATCCAATATAGCACCCATGGGTACATAAGAAATGTATCGAATCAATTCTTTAATAGATCCGATCGCAACTTCGAATATGGAATTCAAAGGGATCAAATAGGAAATGATACTCTGAATCATAGAACTAGAATGAAATATACGATCAACCCACATTTCTCGAATTTGAAAAAGAGTCAGAAGAAATGGTTCGATCCTCTTATTTCTCGAACCGAGAGATCCATGAATCGGGATCCTGATGCATATAGATACAAATGGTCCAATGGGAGCAAGAATTTACAGGAACATTTGGAACATTTCGTTGCTGAGCAGAAGAGCCTTTTTCAAGCAGTGTTCGATCGATTACGTATTAATCAATATTCGATTGATTGGTCCGCGGTTATCAACAAACAATATTTTTCTAAGCCGCTTCTCTTTTTGTCCAAGTCGCTTCTCTTTTTGTCTAAGTCACTTCCTTTTTTGTCTAAGTCACTTCCTTTTTTCTTTGTGAGTCTCGGGAATATCCCCATTCATAGGTCCGAGATCCACATTTATGAATTGAAAGGTCCGAATGATCAACTCTGCAATCCGTTGTTAGAATCAATAGGTGTTCAAATTGTTCATTTGAATAAATTGAAATCCTTCTTATTGGATGATCATGATACTTCCCAAAAATCGAAATTCTTGATCAATGGAGGAAGAATATCACCATTTTTGTTCAATAAGATACCAAAGTGGATGATTGAATCATTCCATACCCGAAAGAATCGCAGGAAATCTTTTGATAACGCGGATTCCTATTTCTCAATGATATCCCACGATCGAGACAATTGGCTGAATCCCGCGAAACCGTTTCATAGAAGTTCATTGATATCTTCTTTTTATAAAGCAAATCGACTTCGATTCTTGAATAATCCACATCACTTCTGGTTCTATTGTAACAAAAGATTCCCTTTTTATGTGGAAAAGGACCGTATCAATAGGTATGATCTTACGTATGGACAATTCCTCAATATCTTGTTCATTCGCAAGAAACGATTTTCTTTGTGCGTCGGTAAAGATAAAAAAAAACATGTTTTTGGGGAGAGAGATACTATTTCACCAATCGAGTTACAGGTATATAACATATTCCTACCTAATGATTTTCCACAAAGTGGTGACGAAACATATAACTTGTACAAATCTTTCCATTTTCCAATTCGTAGAGCTCTTTACTCGATCGCAGACATTTCTGGAACACCTCTAACAGAGGGACAAATAGCCCATTTTGAAAGAACTTATTGTCAACCTCTTTCAGATATGAATCCATCTGATTCAGAAGGGAAGAACTTGCATCAGTATTTCAATTTCAATTCAAACATAGGGTTGATTCACACTCCATATTCGGAGAAATATTTACCATCCAAAAAGAGAAAAAAACGGAGTCTTTGTCTAAAGCAATGCGTTGAGAAACGGCAGATGTATAGAACCTTTCAACGAGATAGTGCTTTTCTCTCCAGATGGAATCTGTTCCAAACATATATGCCATGGTTCTTTACTTCGACAGGGTGCAAATATCTAACCTCCACTCTTTTAGATACTTTTTCAGACCTATTGCCGAGACTAAGTATAAGTCTCAGTCAAAAATGGGTATCCATTTTTCATGATATTATGCATCGATCAAATATATCATGGCCAATTCCTCTGAAAAAAGGGTGGGCGATTCTTCGGAATCTGATAAGTGAGATTTCGAGTAAGTGTTTACATGATCTTCTTCTGTCTGAAGAAAGGATTCATCGAGATAATGAGTCACCCGTTCCATTGATATGGGCACATCTGAGATCACCAAATCCTCGGGATTTACTCTATTCAATCCTTTTCCTTCTTCTTGTTGCTGGATATCTAGTTCGTACACATCTTCTCTTTGTTTCCCGAGCCTCTCGTGAGTTACAGACAGAGTTCGAAAAGATCAAATCTTTGATGATTCCATCATACATGATTGAGTTGCGAAAACTTCTGGATGGGTATCCTACATCTGAACGGAATTCTTTCTGGTTAAAGGACCTCTTTCTAGTTGCTCTGAAACAATTCGTAGATTTGCTAGAAGCAATAGGGGGTTTTGCTTCTGGCGTCAAGGGTGGTGGTCCCGTTTATGGGGTCAAATCAATACGTTCTAAGAAGAAAGATTGGATCGTCGATATTATGGATCTCATAAGTATCATACCAAATCCCATCAATCGAATCACTTTTTCGAGAAATACGAGACATCTAAGTCGTACAAGTAAAGAGCTCTATTCATTGATACGAAAAAGAAAAAACGTGTACGGTGCTTGGATTGATGATCAAATAGAATCCTGGGTTGCGAACAGTGAGTGGATTGATGATGCAGAAAGACAATTCGTCGTTCAGTTCTCCACCTTAACGACCGAAAAAAGGATGGATCAAATTCTATTGAGTCTGACTCATAGTGATCATTTCTCAAAGAATGATTCGGGTTATCAAATGATTGAACAACCGGGATCCGTTTACTTACGATACTTAGTTGACATTCATAAAAAGAATCTAATGAATTATGAGTTCAATAGATCCTGTTTAGCAGAAAGACGGATATTCCTTGCTCATTCTCAGAGAATCACTTATTCACAAACCTCGTGTGGGGCTAATAGTTTTCATTTCCCATCTCCTGGAAAACCCTTTTCGCTCCGCTTAGTCCTATTCCCCTCTAGGGGGATTTTAGTGATAGGTTCTATAGGAACTGGACGATCCTATTTGGTCAAATACCTAGCGAAAAACTCCTATCTTCCTTTCATTCCGGTATTTCCGAGCACGTTCGTGGATGAGACCAAGCCTAAATATGTTTATCATGATCCTGATGATAGTAGTGACGATGAGAGCGATACTGATGATATTGACGATATCCTTGACGATATCGATGATGACCTTGATACGGAGGAGCTGCGAACTATGACGAATGAGGTAATTATGAATGCGGTAGATCTGGATATGACGCCGAGAATAGACCGATTTGATATTACCCTTCCATTCGAATTAGCAAAAGCGATGTCTCCTTGCATAATATGGATTCCAGACATTCATGATCTATATGTGGATGAGTCGAATTACTTATCCCTCGGTCTATTAGTGAACCATCTCTCCAGGGATTGTGAAAGATCCTCCACTCGAAATATTCTTGTTATTGCTTCGACTCATATTCCCAAAAAAGTAGATCCTGCTCTAATAGCTCCGAATAAATTAAATACATGCATTAAGATACGAAGGCTTCTTATTCCACAACAACGAAAGCACTTTTTCACTCTTTCCTCGACTAGGGGATTTTACTTGGAAAAGAAAATGTTCCATACTAATGGATTCGGTTCCATAAACATGGGTTCCAATGCACGAGATCTTGTAGCACTTACCAATGAGGCCCTATCAATTAGTATTACACAGAATAAATCCATTATAGACACAAATACAATTAGATCCGCTCTTCATAAACAAACTTGGGATTTGCGAGCCCACGTACGATGGGCTCAGGATCATGGGATCCTTTTCTATCAGATAGGAAGGGCTATTGCACAAAATGTACTTCTA